CTTTCAAGAATTAGCCCAGACCCATAAAGGAGAAAGCCAAAAGGCTAGATTTCACTCTTTCGAGATCGAATGATAGCCACTAGTTTCGTACCCAGGCAGGGGAATCCACTTGCCAACGGATCCGAGTTTGGGGAACGAACGATCTAAGTCAGGAGGTAGCTCCAGGAAGGTTGTTCTTTGACCCAGTTCAGTGAGCGAGGAGAGGGAACTCAATAGGTAGCGAAAGGCGAGAAGGTTGGCACAAAAGCAGCGAATTCTCTTGCTGCGCTTACGCTTATTCCGAAAACAGATTCATCGGTCACTGGATGCGTGCTAACAGAAAAGAAGAAAGTCATCAGGTACGTAAGCAAGCCGCCCTGGTGCCAAGCGTTGTCCCAAGCTAAAGACAAGGATCACATCGATCAGAGCAAAAGGAAAGCCGGCTCTTCCTGATCCCGGGAAAGAGTTTGCAACCCAAGTTCGCAACCCATAAGCGGAAGTTCAAACCTTAGATCTCCGAACTATAGGATAGAATGTCAGTTTCAAATCCATTTGGGTAGATAGTATGGCTTGAAAATGTCGAGCTAAGACTCTCGCAAAGGAAACAGTTGGTCTGTCTTAGCCTTGACTATGGAATCTGATTTCCCCGCGACTATCCTCCCCTTTTTTCCTGGTTGGCAGCAGTATTTCGAGCTAGGGATCCTACAATTCCCTATGAAGCTCCCTGACAAGCCCTTCAATCCATCTTCATCTTGGCTGGCAGCCTAGATTGAGCCCTGGGACTGATCTTCCCGTTGGCTTTGCTAAAGCAGTACTCACAGTGGTTGGTCAGCAGGTGGCATAGCGAAATTCCTCACCGAGATGACTGGACAACCTCTCGACCAGCGGAGCGATTCAAAGCGTCTTTGGCCTTTGAAGTAGTTAGTGCTCTAATTGAGCGAGCCGTGGATCATCAATGATGAGCGTAGCTTCATTTAGCTGATCTCACACCGAACTAGAAAGAAATATGTGAGTGGCTCTTTATAGAGACTTAGCCCAATGGCTACCACCGGAAGTGCGCTAAGTTAGTCACAGGGAAACCTCCAAGTTCTTTCTAACCTCCGACTCGGATGGCTTGCTTGTTTAGCTTGCCCCCTCTTTGAATGGTTACAGTTCGAGCAAGCAAATGGCTAGCAGGGCCGAGGAACCACAATGAACGGGACGACAGAAGTTCCACAAGAATATGACCCGAGATAGTTGTTCTTCTTCGTGCATGCCCTGAGAAAACAGATATCTATTAGCGAGTTTCGCCGTACAATTGTTAACCCGGGACTGGCTGAAATTAATGAATTACCACGGGCCGGCTAATAGGGCGAGCATCGTAATGGAGTCCCCGGGACGGACGACGTGAGTGAGAGCCCAGACCATAGCGGCTTTAGAGACTTCTCTCTCGGCTTTAACGGCGACGAAAACGTTCTCCGAGAGGCTTTCCTTTCTGCTTTCCTGTGGTTTACCCATAACCATCAGCGGCAAGGGTTACGGAAGAGGCCAAACCAACCCAGGTGCATCACAAGTAGATACGGTTGGAGCAGCAGATCCTATAGAAAGAAAGACAAAGCCCGAGGCAGATCCAGACGCGTACCTAGGCGGCGCAGGCGTTATCGGGAATTGAGACAACCCGAAGAGGGACCGTTCGCCATAATTTTCTTACGTATATCAACAAAGAGATGCGTAATAAGCTTTGCTCAGGCGTCCCGTCTCTCGGTTTCGTGTTGGACAGCACGAATACGCTGGATCAGGTGCCCTAGCTGATCAAAAGTCTGATTTGATGAAATCCTTCGAAGACAGACTATTCAGCCCGAACAACAACAACAAACTCCGTAGAGAGCTGGGATAAATGCGGGGGTCCAGGTAAAACGACCCAAGGAGATAACCGACGGCCTGCCTCCGGAAAGCTGCTGGTTATATAGAGTGATTGAAACCAGTACCAGCTTATCGCCAACCGTGCTTCCTACCAACTCCGCCAACCCCAGACGGGGATATTGATTTAGCCGCACCTGAACCCGCAACTGCTGCCTATACTCTGCCTACTTCTTGTGCCGACTTCGCCATCCTCGCGGGTACCGATTTCCTCCTGCTTCGTGCGCCGGGCCTGTATCCCCCAGATTTCCCATACTGTTCTATTAGCCGGCCTGTATACCAACAAGAGCAACAGCTTTTATTCAAAGAGCCACATGTACCGCGTGCGCCGCAAGAGCCCCAACAGCAGATTTGTGATTGACATACTGCATGTTCCCATGTCCGCCTGTAACTCCTCATGAACCTAACGAAACAACTTAACCAAGCTACAAATTGAGCGCCTAGCGCAGGTTATTATTCCAAGCACCAACAAGCTGATGTACGTACAAGCGAAAGACCAGACCAATGAACCGAAAGACCGCCTTTCCTGCGTGTGCGTGCCGTTGACTCCTCTACTTAATGGGCTATTTCATATTTCATTTCGAAACCTACTTAGTTAGAATTTCTATTTCGTCTATACGCCCATGGGATATATAAAATGAAAAGAAAGATTTGTGTTTAGCGGGAATGGAATACATAAATCTCAAAAAGAGAAGTGTGTACCCTTGACTAACCAGAGAGGAGAGCTATAGGAGCAAGACTGTGTTTGGACTGGACGCGTGCCGAACGAAGATCGTGTCTATTTACGCGAAAACAATCCATATAGGTGGAAAGCTGGAAGCTTCAATAGTTCCCTGCTGAACCTTAGAGTGCTATGATGGGGTATTTCAGTCCGTCCCTACTAAAGCGGCTTAGGCGTCGCGGGCATCAAGGTTGAAATCCTTCGAAGAAGAGTCCAGTTAACCACTCCTATCATTGGCTTCCCGCATCCTCAGGGGGCCGCTCGGACGAAGAACTGGCAAATCGAGTATGGAATTAGAGCTCGGGTGGGGCATCAACCACAGCACAGGTTGCGGACCTATCGAGATGCTTCCTTGCAGAACCCAACAAGGGCTGTAACTCAATAGAGTGAGTGGGAAACCTTGTAAACGCGAGCAGGAGAATATAGATGGGTCTGTCTTGTCTTAGACTAGCCCTACTCCATCCATCTTGGCTATCTTGAGCTTATGAATAAGCTTGGGGCTACTTTTCATTTTCTGCTTACTACTAGGGCTTCCAGCACTAATTCCTACGCTTAATCGGGTCTCATAGCCCCCCTGTGACCTTCACAGCCTGATTAATGCGCTTTAAAAGTGCACTTCTATAGCCCTTCGCCGAGCATTTTAGAGTTTCTTTCTCAGGATGTGCCTTTATCTTCACCGGTGGATTGGCATACTTATTGTGAACTTTTGTATGCGATTCCTGCTGTTCGTTACCAGTGAGTGTAGCATTGATTAGTTATATAGTCTTGAGAAATGGTTGAGCATCTTGTATAATAATATAGGTTTTAATAATGTCGAGCATCTTTTCGCTATGCTAGCTTCTTTGATTCAGAGCTAGTTTCAAACAATAGGGTAGGGGCTCTTCCCGCGCTATTGCGTACGTACTTAGCTTAGCTAGTTTAGGGCTTCTATCGCGCTATATTTTAGCTAATTTTAGGCGAAAAACACGGGTTTTCAAAGCTCAATCCATGTTTTTTTTTCGATCGCTCTTCTTGTGCGCGAAGTACAGCAAGCTATAGCCACTTTGCTTCCAAGCGCGCTCATCAAGTTGAGAGATCGGTTCTGACGTCGAACAGGTTGCCTCCCTAGGCGCGTCGGTGCGCGCGAAGGTTTTGTGGGCCCACGGCATCTTGATCCGATCCCTCTCTTGACTCGCAAGACGCGCTTTACTCACCATAGAATAGATCGAGGGAGGTTCGAACTCCCATTGCCTGCTTGTCAGGCTAGATTCCATCCAATCTTGTTTGACTGCTTATATACAAAATTTGTTAACCCGGCCAAAGGTCTTTCTTTAGAGCAGTAGTTCGGCTTGCACATACATAACAGGGTGACCACGAAAGAAGCAGGCAAATCGCTCTAGGTGAATAGAACCTACCTCGGAAAACTAGATAGGCTGCTTCCGAAAACTATTACTGCAGATTGACATCGGAGGCGGCCCAAACCTAGGCTGTGACACTTCCTGTCGAGTACAATTAGGACTTGAAGTTCGTTTACACAGTAAGAGAAAGACAATTATAGAGAATGGGACTCAGTCTTGAGCAACAACTATAGATTCTATTCTTTAATATAGCATCAACATGACAATAACATTACAAAGCGATATAGGCATTCATCCCATCCATCAACCGAGAAAGACACCTACGTTACACTAACTAGGAGCGCGGTTCTTTATTCAAAAATACGTTACGAAATGAGCCCACATATAAACGGGGGCGCATCTGCTCATTATTTGTGTTCGTGCATTCTTTCATTATTGCAGGCCATTATTTCCATACACATACATAAAAGTTTACGCCTTCACTATACTAATTGTGGCGCCGGCTCGGGCCGGATGGCGGAACCGGCCTTCTTTTAGGCAATAAAACCGCCCCGTTCCGCGACAGAACTGCGGGCACCACTGGATTCATCCTTCGAAAATCCCGGACTTAGCGAAAGAGAAGAGAAGAAGGAACAAGTGCAGGAGTGGTTGGTCACCTAGGAAAGAAAGATAATATATATTATTCCCCCGAAACAAATATCTAATATCTACCTTTAGCGCATATTTCCTGCTTTGAAGAAAGGAAGCGAACAACCACCTTTTTTGCCGGATTGATGCTCGAGAGACCTTAACGGAAGAAAGTCACGTGAATCTCTCCGATACGGAAATTCATTCCGAGCTATGAAAAGGAAGAAGTTCATTCCCGGCTAAGTTCTTCAAGAAAGAGGGCGGAGAGGAGATTCCGCTTCAATCAGGGATTTCCGCTGTTCGAGCTATCTCCTCATCAGGTAATTCAGTAGTCGAGGATTCCGCTATAGCCTTAGGAATAGGGTACGAATCGGCTGTGGGAATTCTTGCTTAAGCATTCTCCGCGAAACCATTAGTATGGCATCTGGTAGAAAGCC